AATAATAGTTTTAAGTGTATACGCACGTTAAATTTTGAATTTAAAAGAAATAAATTGTTTTTATTAAAACTAATAAATTTAATAAAAGTAACAAAAAATTACATAATTTATCCTATCAAGATAATCCTTTTATTCAGGCATTTTATTTAAAAAAATGTTGTATTTAAAAAAAAATGTTTTTTTTATATGTTTAAAAGTATATAAACATTTATATAAATGTAAGGAGCATCACTCATAATTTCATTTATATGTCATTGTATTAACTTTGAAAATTAATTTAAGACATGGTTTCATATCATAAAATATATCCGAAAGATTTAGAGATGACCAGACAGCTTCACATAAATTTAGATAAAATCTAGATCATTGTTCCCTTGGGAGGGAAATCTATGTTAATTATTTACAATTACATACATAAAGAAGACGCATAGGAATGCTTTTTAATTTAGATTATATTTTTCCCTTCTTGAATTCTAAAAAAAGAAGGGAAAAATAATAAATTTAAATATAGTTTATGTTAAAATATTTTAAACTTTCTTTATATTTTTAGTATAAATTTATATATAAATAGAAGAAAAATTTATTTTTTTAAAAAAATAAAATAGAAGTTTAATAAAATGATTTGGCTAAACTTGTGCCAGCCGCCGCGGTTATACAAGTAAATCTTTTTTAATATATTAAAAATAATAAAATTATTAAAAAATTTTTAAAAAATTAATAAAGGTGAAATTTATATTTTTTAATAACAAAATTGATTTTAAAAAAATTTAATTTTTAAACTAGGATTAGATACCCTATTATTTTAAGCTAAATGTTGGTAGTAAGTAAAGTTTATGAAATCATAAAATTTTGGCGGTATTTTAAGCTTATTAGAGGAATTTGCTCTGTAATGGACACAACGCCTTGATCTTACTTAATTTAGTATTAAATCAGTTTGTATACCACTATATTTAATTATATTGAATAATTATAGTTAAGATTTTTTTAATCTAAAAAGTATATTAAGTCAAGGTGCAGCTTATAATTATGAATGAAGTGAATTACATTAATTTTAATGTTATAATATTGAAAAGAAAATTAGGATTTAATAGTAAAATATTAATAGAATGAATATTTGAAATAAGCTCTAAAATATGCACATATCGCCCGTCGCTCTCAGAGGTGAGATAAGTCGTAACAAAGTAAAAGTACTGGAAAGTGTTTTTTAAAATGAAATCTATTGATGTTTCATTTACAATGAAAATTTTGTTTTTTTTAACCATTTTATTTTTATAAAAAGAAACAATCGAGATAAAAAAGAATAAATTTTTATTAAAATTTGTATTTTTGTAAAAAAGGTTTTTTTAAAAAAACTGTAAAGGAAAAATGAAAATTTGAAAATTGTAAAATTTGAAAAGCACATTTTGGTACCTTTTGCATTAGGGTTTTTAGAAGAAATTAAATCATTTTAATTTCCCGAAATTAAAATGAGCTATTAAAATAAAAAAATTATGTGGAAATATGACAAAAAATATTTTAATAGAAATGAAATTTTATTCATATTTAATGATATCTGGTTATAATTTTTATGATTTTAGATCAGAATTATAAAATAAAGTTTATAAAAAATTTTATAATTTTTATCCATGGGGGATAAGCTTGATGGAAATCTTTATTATTTTTTTAGATTTTTAATAAGGAATAAAATTTTCTGAGTCTTTTTAAAAAGAATAAAAAATTAATAATTTTTATGTAAGATTTTTTTATGATTAAATTAATTCTTTGTTTAATATAATTATTAAAAAATTAGTAAATTTTTTTAAAAAAAATTAAAAATTAAAACAAAGTAAAAAAGAAAATTTAATTATAGTAATTCGGCAAAATGTATAATTGACTGTTTATCAAAAACATTTCATCTTGAAGAATAATAAGATGTATAACCTGCTCAATGATTATTTAAATTGCTGTGGTATTTTGACTATACGAAGGTATTGAAATAAGATTTTAAATGAGTGCTAAGAGAATGGTTGAACAAATAATTAAATTTGATTTTTTAGTGCAAAAGCAAAAATTTAAATTAGGGACAAGAAGACCCTATGAATTTTTATTTTTTTTTTAAATTTTTTATTTAAAAAAAAGTTTAATTGGGGTGATAAAAAAAGAATAAGTATCTTTTTTTTAATAAAAGTTGGTTCCGTTTTTAGCGATTAAATGAAAAAAATACTCTAGGGGTAACAGCGTAATAATTTTGGATAGTTCATATAGATAAAATAGTTTGCGACCTCGATGTTGGATTAGGATTCTTTTTCGGCGAAAAAGTTGATGAAAAGAAGTTTGTTCAACTTTTAAATTCCTACATGATCTGAGTTCAGACCGGCGTGAGCCAGGTTGGTTTCTATCTTAATTTGAAAAATTTATTTTTATAGTACGAAAGGAATTAAAAATATAAATATTTTTTAGTTTTAAAATATTTAAGTTTTTCACTAATTTGGCAGAAAAAATTGTATCAAATTTAGAATTTGAAAATGGTGGTTACCAGTTAGTATAGTTTTTAAAAAATTAAAGTGGCAGAAAGTTAAATGCGAGGAATTTAAGCTTCCTCTATGATTAAGTTCCTTTAATAATGATTTCTTTTATTAGATTTTTATTGTTAGTTTTATGTGTTTTGGTAAGAGTCGCTTTTTTTACTTTATTAGAGCGAAAGATTTTAGGGTATGTTCATATTCGTAAAGGTCCTAATAAAGTAGGATTATGGGGGATTTTTCAGCCATTAAGAGATGCTATAAAGTTATTTAGAAAAGAAATAAATTTTATATTTTATATAAATATATTCATTTATACTTTAATGTCTTTAGTTTCATTAATGTTAATAATATTATTATTATTTTTGTTTAAATGAAAATACAATCAAATTTTAATTGAGTATAGACTAGTATTTATACTATGTGTTTCTAGACTAAGAGTTTATGTAATCCTTATGGGAGGGTGGTCTTCTAATTCTAAATATTCGTTGTTAGGAGCATATCGAGGTGTTGCTCAAGTAATTTCTTATGAAGTAAGCTTTTCTATACTTTTAATTAGAATTGTTTTTTTTTCTGGAAGTTTTAATATTAAAAATGTAAGAAATTATCAAGATTTTTGAATATTTTTAGTGGGGTTTTTAAATTTATTTGTAGTTTGAATAGTTTCTTGCTATGCTGAGACAAATCGAAGGCCTTTTGATTTATCTGAGGGGGAGTCGGAATTAGTTTCAGGGTTTAATGTTGAGTATGGTTCATGAAATTTTGCTATATTATTTATAGCGGAGTACGGAAATATTATTTTATTTAGATTAGTGACATCTTATTTATTTATGGGGTCAAGAGGATTTTTAATAATTTATATAATAATTATTATAATTTTATTTATTTTAATTCGGGGGACTTTAGTTCGCTATCGTTATGATAAATTAATAATGTTAGCTTGAAAGGTTATTTTACCATTTAGAATTTTAATAATTTTTTTTATATGTTTTATAAAAATTATTATTATAAGGAATGTTTGTGTCCTTTTTAGAAAAAGACTTTTAGAAAAAATTCTTTTTTATATTTTCAAAATATATACTTATTAATAGTTAAAAAGTCATAATAAAGGAATAATTAAAAAAAAAGAAAAATATATAATGGTTAAAATTTGGCTAATAATTACGTAAGGATACTCCACAGGGCAAGCTCCTAAGAATGTTAAAAGTATAAATAAATTTACTATAGTTCAAAATAAAAATTTTTTTAAAGGAGAGAAAAAAAAAGAAGAAAATTTATTTTTTATAGAAAAGGGGAGAGTAATAATAATAAGAATAGATATTATTAATGCAATTACACCTCCAAATTTGTTAGGAATTGATCGTAAAATAGCATACGCAAATAAAAAATATCATTCAGGTTGAATGTGAGGTGGAGTAACTAAAGGATTAGCAATGTTAAAATTTTCTGCATCATTTAAAAAATAAGGTAAAATAAGAACAATAATAGAAAAAAAAAATAAAGTAATTAAACACCCTAAAATATCTTTTACTGTAAAGTAAGGATGAAAGGGGATTTTATCAATATTTAAATTTAAACCTAAAGGGTTTCTAGAACCTTTTTCATGAATTATTATAATATGGATTATTACTATTAATAATAAAATAAAAGGAAGAATGAAATGTAAGGAAAAAAAACGGGTAAGAGTATTATTATCAACTGAGAAACCACCTCAAATTCAATAAGTAAGTATTGAACCAATATAAGGAATAGCTGAAAATAAATTTGTAATTACTGTTGCTCCTCAAAAGGATATTTGACCTCAAGGGAGAACATAACCAAGGAAAGCTGTGGCTATTAAAATAAAAATTATAATAATACCTGTTATTCAAGTTTTTATAAAATAAAAAGAAGAATAATAAATTCCTCGACCGATATGTAAATATAAAAAAATAAAAAATATTGAAGCTCCATTAGAGTGGATAGATCGAATTAATCAACCGTTATTGACATCTCGTGAAATATGAGATATTATGTTAAATGCGGTAGAGATATCTCTTGAGAAGTTTATTGCTAAAAAAAGACCTCTAAGAATTTGAATTAATAAACATATTCCTAAAAGGGAACCTATATTTCACATATAAGAAATGTTAGACGGGGTAGGTAAATTAGAAATAGGATTAATAATTTTTTTAAAATTCATTAGTTATGAAGTTGAAAGAGGGGCGTTGCATGAAGTTATAATTTTTATTACTACAATTAATGTTATAATTAAATAAATTATTATAAATATTATTATATTTATGGAAGAAGGAAAAAAATTAGAATTTATAAAAAAAAAAGAAATTTCTGATATTTTAAATGGTGGAAAAAATAGTAGTATAAAAATTAAAAGTATAATAATTTTTTTATTGAAAAATAATTTTTTGTTAGGAATAAGTCTAATAATGTAAAGGAATAAAATTAGTATCCCTCCTAAAATTAAAAGAATAAGAATAAAAGGGATTCATATTAATTTTATTCTTTTATAAATTAAAATTCTTATTATCAAGGTAACAGAAATAATTGATATTAATATATATATAGGATGATTAAAAATAAAAAAAGTTATTGTTAAAAAAATTATTAATTTTATTTCAGAAAATAGTATATAAATTAAAAGTACATAAATTTTGGATATTTAAAGAGATTATCTTTTCTGAAGTTATAAGAATGTATCAAATTTGGTTTACAAAACCATTATTTTTTTTAAATTATTATAACTAATGATAGAGTTAGCAATTTTTATATATTTAGTGGGTTTAACAAGTTTTTTAAAAAATCGATTTTATTTAATAATAATTTTATTAAGTTTTGAGTTTATGTATTTAAGGTTATTCATATTAATTAATTGTATAATTTTGATAGATACTTATTTATTAGTATTGGTTTATTTAACTATAATTGTGGCGGAAGCTAGATTAGGGTTAAGATTAATAGTAATTATAAGTTTTTTCTATGGTAATGATCAAGTTTCCTCTCTATATATACTTAAATGTTAAAATTATTGTTTCCTTTATTTTTGATAATTTGAATATCTATAATTTATAAAGGCTTAGAGTTAATTTTAATGTTATTTTTATTTTTAAGATTGGTATTTGTTAACTTTGTAGATAGAGGGAGGTTAGTATATAAATTAGGAGGAGATTTATTAAGAATGAATTTATTTTTGCTTTCTGTATGAATAATAATTTTAATAATATTAGCTAGATTCAAAGAAATGCTTTATGAGAATAAATATTTTAAATTTTATCTTTTTTTTATGTTGTTTTTGCTTTATTTATGTTTTTATAGAATAAATTTAATAATATTTTATTTTTTTTTTGAGTCTATTTTATTTCCTATTATTATAATAATTTTTAATTGAGGAAACCAACCTGAGCGTTTACAAGCAGGTATTTATATATTAATATACACTTTACTAGGTTCTTTACCATTGTTTATTTTAATAATTTTATTAAGAGATAATGGTTTAAATTATTTACTAATAGATTACAGAACATTTAAATTTATTGGAGTTCTTTTTTTTTTTATAATATTAGGGTTCTTGGTTAAAGTTCCTATATTTTTTGTTCATTTATGGTTACCTAAAGCCCATGTAGAGGCCCCTATTTCTGGTTCTATAATTTTAGCTGCTGTTTTATTAAAATTAGGAATTTACGGGATTTATCGTTTTAAAATGTTTTTTATACATGAGTTAATAGAAATAAGATATATAATTATAGTTGTTTCAATTTTAGGAAGAATTTTAGTTGGAATAATATGTTTATTTCAAACAGATGTAAAATCATTAATTGCTTATTCGTCAGTTTGTCATATGGGAATTGTTCTTAGAGGAATTATGAGAATAAATTTTTTTAGTTCTTTTGGTAGGTTATTATTAATGTTAGGACATGGACTTTGCTCATCTGGGCTGTTTTGTTTGGGGAATATATTTTATGAGCGTTTTTTTACTCGTAGTTTACTTTTATTAAAAGGAATAAATAAAATTTTTCCTTCTGTTTCTTTTTGATGATTTTTAATAAGAGTATTTAATATAGCAGCACCTCCTTCAATAAATATTTTTGGGGAAATTTTTTTATTAGGGAGATTGCTAAAATTTAGAATAATATTTTTATTTCCTTTGATATTATTATTATTTTTGAGAGCTAGGTACTCATTATATTTGTATAGATATGTAAATCATGGGGAGGGTTGAGTTTCTTGATCTTCAAATTTAATTTCGCTGCGAGAACATTTTTTAATATATTTACATTTTTTTCCTTTAATTGTTTGAGTATTAAAAATAGAATGTTTTCAAATATGAATTTAAAACTTAATTAGTTTAAATTAAAATAATAAATTGTGGATTTATTGATGAGTTATCATTAGGTAATTTTTTTAAAATGAGGTTATTATTTATTAATTAATAGTTTTTTTTTTTTTATGTTGTTTATTTATATAATTTATATATACGAAGTTATTGTAATTGAAGTTGTATTATTAAATTTGTTATCCTTAGATGTGAAAATGTATTTTTTATTAGATTGGATTAGATTAAGATTTATGTTTGTAGTAATAATAATTTCTGGTATAGTGGTTATTTACAGACATGAGTATATAGAAGGGGAAAGGGAAAAATTTTATTTTTGTTACATAGTTTTATTATTTGTGTTTTCTATGTTATTATTAATTATTTCTCCTAATATAATAATAATTATTTTAGGATGAGATGGTTTGGGATTAGTGTCATATTGTTTAGTTGTTTTTTATCAAAGTACTAATTCATATAATTCAGGAATAATTACTGTTTTAATAAATCGAATTGGTGATGTAACACTTATAATATCAGTAATTTTTTTATTAAATTATGGAAGATTAGATATAGGTAGAGTTAAAGAAATAATTAAAATTTGCGGAATTTTAATTATAATTTCAGGAATAACAAAAAGAGCACAAATTCCCTTTTCTGCTTGATTACCAGCAGCTATAGCTGCTCCGACACCGGTTTCTTCTTTAGTACATTCTTCTACTTTAGTAACTGCAGGAATTTATCTTTTAATTCGATTTAGAATTCTTTTTGAAGTAAAATTTTATTCAAGAATTATAATAATTCTGTCAAGAATAACTATGTTTATAGCAGGAGTGGGAGCAAATTTAGAATTAGATTTTAAGAAAATTATTGCTTTTTCTACTCTTAGCCAATTAGGAATAATTATATTAATTTTATCATTGGGTAAAATAGAATTGGCATTTTTTCATTTATTAATACATGCATTATTTAAATCTATACTTTTTCTTTGTGCAGGATTAGTAATTCATACTTTTTCGGGAGTTCAAGACATTCGATATTTAGGAGGATTTTTTAGATTTAGACCTTTAATTTCAGGGTGTATAGGATTAGCAAGATTATCTCTTTTTGGGTTTCCATTTGTAGGAGGATTTTATTCAAAAGATTTAATTTTAGAGTTTATTTATATAAACATTAATAATATGTTTATTATTATAATTGTAATTGCAAGAACATCATTAACAATAATTTATTGTATACGAATATTATATTATATTGTTTGAAAGGGGATTTTTATTCAAAGTTTTTTTTTAAAAGGTTCTAATTTTTTTATATTGTTTCCTATTTATTTTTTAAGATTTATAGTAATTATTTTAGGAAATATATTTAGATGGATAAATTTAACTTATGAAGATTTATTGATTTTATCTAATTTAAGAAAGTTTTTTAATTTAATTTTAATTTTAATTTCTTTTTATTTTTTTTATTTAATGTTTATTGTGAAAATAGAAGGTTATATAATAAAAAATATATATTATTTTTTTAGAAGAATATGATTTATATCAATTTTATCAAGAATAATTTTACTAAAAAAATTTAAAAAATTTAGAATAATTTTGGAAAATGATTGAAAATGAACAGAAGAAATAGGCCCCGGTGGAGTTTTTAATTTTTTTAAAAATAATAGATATTATTCGGTCTGACTTAGAAATAATTTCTTAAGATCTCTGGTTTTATTATATGTAAGAATATTAATTATATATATATATTTGTATTCTTATAGTTTATTAAAAAAAAATATTACACTGAAAATGTAAAGAAATAATTTTTAAGAATATTTTTAGAAAAAAATCATTATAACAACGAAAATGTTATGTGTTTATTTACACTATAAAAATAAAGATTAAATGAAAATCATTATTAATAGATTAGAAGTCTATAAAATTAATCTTGGTTTAATAGGATATAATCAGTATATTCATTAACAGTGAATAGCCTCGGGGGTTTTGGCTTCTATTAAAAAAATAGAGTCCATCTAAGATCAGGTCGAAACTGATTGCAATTTAATATCGCTTTATTTTTAGAAAAGGAAAGATCAATTTCTAATTGCAAGTTAGATTTTATATATTTAAATACTTTTCTTTATTTTAATCATTCAAGTATTCCTTTTTTTCATTCATAAATTAAACCTCATGCTACAAAAATATTAATTATAATAAAAGTGATAAGGAATAATATATTTTTATTAAAAGATAAAAGAGGAAAGGGAAGAATAATTACAATTTCAATATCAAAAATTAAAAAAATAACAGCAATTAAAAAAAATTTTAAAGAAAAAGGAATTCGAGACAAAGAAAATGGGTCAAATCCACATTCAAAGGGAGATAGTTTCTCTTTATTTAGTAATCCTTTAAAAAAAATTAAAAAAAAAATAATAAAAATAAAAAAAGGAATTATGATAATTGTTATTAATTTCATTGTTTAATTTTTTAAAGAAATCTTTTTAATTGGAAATTAAATGTACTTATATATACTAATTAAACAATAAACTCATCAATATATGAAGGTAAATAAAAATAGTCATACTACATCTACAAAATGTCAATACCAAGCAGCGGCTTCAAACCCAAAATGATGGGAGGATGAAATAAGATTTTTATTTAAACGGAGAAAAGAGATAATTAAAAAAGTTGTTCCAATAATAACGTGAATTCCATGGAAACCTGTAGTTATAAAAAATGTGGAACCAAAAATTCTATCTCTTATAGAAAATTGTGCTTGTATATATTCTCATATTTGAAGAATAGTAAATGTAATACCAAGCAAAATGGTAATCAATAATGAATTGAAAGCTTCTTTATAATTATTATTAATAATTCTATGATGAGATCAAGAAATTGAAATACCAGATGAAATTAAAATAGTTGTATTCAAAAGGGGAATTTCAAATGGATTAAAAGGAAAAATATTTTTTGGGGGTCATAGGGCCCCAATTTCAATGTTAGGTGATAATTTTCTGTGGAAAAAAGCTCAGAAAAAAGAAATAAAAAAAAAAATTTCAGAAATAATAAATAAAATTATTCCAAATTTTAATCCTCATAAAACATAGGAAGAATGGAGTCCTTGAAAAGCAGCTTCTCGTGAAACGTCGCGTCATCATTGAAAAAGAGTTAAGATTAAAATAATTAATGCTAATGAAAATATATGAGAAAATGAGAAATGAAGTAATAAAACTCCTCTTATAGTAATTATAATAGATGTAACACACCTAGTAAATGGTCAAGGTCTTTTTTCTACTATATGAAATGGGTGAAATATCATTGGTTATTAAATTTCATTTGTGTAAAGAGATGAGAGAGTAATAAAAACATATCTTTGAATTATAGCAACAGCTGTTTCTAGAATTATTAAAAATAATATAATGGGAAGAATTATGAGTATTCTTTTAGGAAAAAAAAATGGAATAGAGGTAAGAAGATGAATTAATAAATGACCTCTAATTATATTAGCAGATAAACGAATGGATAAAGTAATAGGTCGAATTAGATTTCTGATGGTTTCAATAATTACTATAAAAAATGTAAGTATTATAGGAGATCCTATTGGGACTAAATGAGTTATTATTTTATTAAATGATGTAATTCATCCTTTTAATATTAAAGTTAATCAAAGAGGAAAAGCTATAATTATTGATAGAATAATATGACTAGAGGGAGTAAAAACATAAGGAATTAATCCTAAACAATTAAATATTAAAATTGAAAAAAAGAGAGAAATATAAAAAAGAATGAATTTTTGAAATTTTAAAGATAAGTTATTTTTAATTTCTTCAAAAATTTTTGAAAAAATAATTTTTCAAAATATTTGGTATCGTGATGAAGTTCTTCAAAAATTAGCTGGAATAATAAATAATACTGAAATAATTGAAAGTCAATTAAGTCTTAAATTTGATGAAGAAGAAGGGTCAAAAATTGAAAATAAATTTATTATCATTTTAATAAAAATTTATTAATTTTTATAAAATTTGGTAATATTTTTTTTGTTTTTATTAAAAAAAAATATAAATTAATTAAAGAAAATCTTAGAAATAAAGAAAATAAAATAGATAAACAAATTCAATTTATAGGAAATAGTTGGGGAATTAAAAAACACAAAAAGTAATTTTAGATTGACATTCTAAAGTTATTGAATTTAACTAGTTTTTTCATTGAAAGTGATTATCACTATAATGTGGTTTAAGAGACCAATGCTTAAATATTTCAGCCATTCAATGAGAAAGATTTTAATCATTTAATAAAGTTGTAAGAAGATGTAATTTCGAGAGAAATAGGTATAAAACTATGATTTGCCCCACAAATTTCAGAACATTGCCCAAAAAATAACCCAGGACGTGAGGCAAAGCTAAAGGATTGGTTAAGACGTCCAGGTACAGCGTCTATTTTTACACCTAAGGAAGGAATAGTTCAAGAGTGAATTACATCTGCTGATGAAATTAAAAATTTAATGTGGGAATTGAAGGGGATTACTATTCGATTGTCCACATCTAGTAAACGAAAAGAATTTCTTTTTATTTCATTAGAAGGAATTATGAAGGAATCAAATTCAATATTGAAATCTGAAAATTCATAAGATCAATATCATTGATGACCAATAATTTTTACAGTGATTGAGGATGCATATGATTCATCAAGCATATATAGAAGACGTAGTGAGGGTATAGCAATAAAAATTAATGTAATTGCTGGAATAATTGTTCAAATAGTTTCAATTTCTTGTCCTTCTATTAAAAATCGTGATGATAATGAGTTTATTATAATATTTGTAATTATATATAATGTAATAATAGTAATTATAATAATAATTAATATGGAATGATCATGGAAAAAAATTATTTGTTCTATAATAGGAGAATTTCTGTTAGAAAATATAATATTTGATCAAGTTATCATTAGTTTAGTTATTTAATAAGAATGTTATTTTGATTAAAAGTATGTTCTGAAGGAGGAAAATTTAATTGTCACTCGTTAGTGGAGTTTGAGAATTGAGAAATAAGAATTATTTTTTTTGATATCATAGCGTCTCATATAATGATAATAAAAAAAATTACTCTTATAGAAGAAATTATTCTCCCCAAAGAAGAAATTAAGTTTCATTTAGAAAAAAAATCAGGGTAATCTGAGTATCGTCGAGGCATTCCTCTTAATCCTAAAAAATGTTGAGGGAAAAAGGTTATATTTACTCCAATAAATATAGAAAAAAATTGAATTTTTAGTCAAAGAGAATTAAAATTTAAACCAAAAAATAAAGGGAATCAATGTGTAATTGATCCTATAATGGCAAATACAGCTCCTATTGAAAGAACATAATGAAAATGGGCTACTACATAATAAGTATCATGTAAAATAATATCAATTGATGAATTGGCTAAAATAATTCCAGTTAATCCTCCGAGAGTAAATAAAAAAACAAACCCTAATACTCAGAGTATAGAGGAGTTATAATTAATATTTGACCCATGTAAAGTAGCAAGTCAGCTAAAAATTTTAATGCCTGTAGGTACAGCAATAATTATAGTTGCTGCTGTAAAATAAGCTCGTGTATCAATATCTATACCTACGGTAAATATATGATGAGCTCAAACAATAAATCCTAAAAAGCCAATTGCTAGTATAGCATAGATTATCCCTAATGTTCCAAAAGGTTCTTTTTTTCCTGTATGAAAACAAATAATATGAGAAACTATTCCAAACCCGGGAAGAATAAGAATATATACTTCTGGATGACCAAAAAATCAAAATAAATGTTGATATAAAATGGGATCACCTCCTCCAGAAGGATCAAAAAATGAAGTATTAAAATTACGATCTGTTAGAAGTATAGTAATTGCTCCCGCAAGAACAGGAAGAGAGAGAAGAAGTAAAATTGCTGTAATAAAAACTGATCAAACAAATAAGGGTATTCGCTCTATTGGCATTCCAGGGGAACGTATATTAATAATTGTTGTAATAAAATTAATTGCGCCTAAAATAGATGAAATTCCCGCTAAGTGAAGAGAAAAAATTGCTATATCAACAGAGGCGCCAGAATGGGAAATGTTAGAGGAAAGAGGAGGATATACTGTTCATCCTGTCCCTGCTCCTCTTTCTACTAAAGAAGAATTAATTAATAAGAATAAAGAGGGGGGTAATAATCAAAAACTTAAATTATTTATTCGAGGGAAAGCTATATCAGGTGCCCCTAGTATTAAAGGAATTAATCAATTTCCAAAACCCCCAATTATTACAGGTATAACTATAAAGAAAATTATAATGAAAGCGTGAGCTGTAACAATGACATTATAAATTTGATCATTTCCAATTAAAGAACCTGGTTGACCTAACTCAGTTCGAATTAAAATTCTTATTGATATACCTACTATAGTTGATCATCTTCCAAAAATTAAATATATAGTTCCAATGTCTTTGTGGTTTGTAGAGAATAGTCATCGCGGTAAAATGGCTGAAGTAATTAAGCTATAAATTGTAAATTTATTAATGAATAAAATTCTTTTACTAAAGTAAATTTAATCTTATATTTTATAAAAAATATTAAATTGCAAATTTAAAGAAGATTAATCTAAGATTTAATTATATTAATTATTTTGTACTTTGAAGGCACATAGTTTTTTTAACTTAAAATCTTTAAATAATTATTTATTATTGGAGTAAAAATAATAATCTTAAAAAATTAAAAAAAAAAAAAATAATTTTTAAAAAAATATAAGAAAATTGGTTGGGTTTGATAAGAATATTTAAATTTAAAAAAATTGGGTATAGAATTCGAATATAAAAAAATAAGTTAATAAGAGATGAAATAATTAAAATTAGTATAATAATTGGGAAATTTTTAATAATTAAAATAACGGAAATTCATTTTATTAAAAACCCTAAAAAGGGAGGCATGCCTCCCAATGATAAAAAAAGACAAATAATTGTAATTTTATTTAAAAAAGATAATTTTATTGAATTTAAATTATAAATTGAAAAATTATAATTTTTTTTAAAGGTTTTAATAATTTTTATTAAAATAATTGAATAAATTAATAAGTACAATATTCAAAAATTATAATTAGTAAAAATTAATGTTATTATTCAGGCTAAGTGAGAAATAGAAGAAAAAGCTAAAATTTTTTTAAGAGAAGTTTGATTTAGGCCTCCGAAAGATCCAATTATTCTTGAGGTAATAATAAAAAAAATAAAAAATTTATGAGTAATTAAAGAAGAAATAAAAAGGGGGATAATTTTTTGGAAAGTTAAAAGAAAAAAAAACGGGAATATATTTAAGCCCTCAGAAATTTGAGGAAATCATGCATGAAAGGGTGCTGAGCCAAGTTTAATTATTATAGAAGTTAAAATAATTAAAATTAAAATTTTAGTTGAAAAAATAAAAGTTAAAAAAGATGAAAAAAGAAATAATGAAGATGAGAAAGATTGAATAATATAATAATTTATTATTCTATTAGATGAAAGAAAGTTTTTTGAATTTATTAAAGGAATAAATATTATTATGTTAATTTCTAATGATATTCATAATGGAAATCAAAATGAACATGAAATTCTTATTAAAATTGACATAAATAAAATTCATAAAAAAATAAATTTTTGATTAAATATTAATAAAGGAAATTAATTCATATTTGGGGTATGAACCCACTAGCTTAAATTAGCTTACTTTATA